ATACTATGTAGAATAAGATCGTCAGGTGAGTCACATATTGCGCATTTACCGCTTTCGAATTTTGGAAATTGGATTTAGACTTTATCGACTTATTTCATATCATGGTTCAGGCGTTAAAAATCAGTGAGGTTTACTCTTCCTTTTCGATGCCCGTGGAACTACTATCAATGGTTTACTTCTTGGGAATGTTAAAAAAAAAAGATTACTACGTGATTTTTTGAATATGCCTATATCTATCGCTTTTGCTTCATTGATTTGATTCTCTCAATAGATACCGAGATTCATATTGGAAATCAAAAATATAGTAATTCAAACTATAAGACATAGGAATAATTCAGATTGATCAGAACAAATAGATATAGCAAATAACTGGAATTGGATGCTATGTCAATCCCATATATGGAATTGATATTCACATATATCAAGATAATATTGTAGATTGATATATAGATCCATATCAAATGCAGCCTCTATCTTTATTTTATTCCAGGGGGCAGCTTTATAACAACAATCTAACTAATAAATAGTATGGTAGAAAGAAATAGATGAATCTTTCTACCATACTATCTATCTATTAGAATACTGCCGATTCTAGTCCACTCATTTCATTTAAGACATAAAATTGGAATCTTTTTCATTTTATTTCGTCAATTTTGGCTAAGAACTCAGAAGTCAAGTTTCATTCAAATTAGTTAATAATTAATCGTTTTGACTGACTGTTTTTACATAAATGATAAGTAGAAAAGCGGTAGGAACTAGAATAAATAGTGCAGTAGCAATAAATGCAAGAATATTTACTTCCATAATCTCATCGGTTTTTTACTTTGCAATAACTCGGGATTTAATCCCATAGAGATGATAAATCTTTGGCCTGTAAATTCAATGAATGAATATTACCTCTCGATGATCTTGAATCAGATCAATATCATGAATAACAATATCTGAACTATCAAATCAATTCGTCGTCGAGAATTGAATAGTATAACATAGGAAGTTCTTTTATCCATACCGCCCCAAACTTGGATTGCTGACCTAATCCAAAATTCCTTTATTTATTTATCATTTTTTATTATCTGTTCTTTTTTTCTCTCTAATCTATCTAGTTCCTTATTTTATTGTACAATCATCTGATGAAGTCTCATCAAATAGCTCTTCCACTTCCAGTCGTCACATAGTTACAAACCCAAACAAACAATAAAAGCTAAATGAAAAAAGAAATACGGATTTCCCTTTTGCTTTGACAATGGAATTCTTCCCCCGGTCCCCTTCATAAATCATAAAAAGGGAGAGATTTTTTGATATATTTATTTTATTGGATCCGTCGGGACTGACGGGGCTCGAACCCGCAGCTTCCGCCTTGACAGGGCGGTGCTCTGACCAATTGAACTACAATCCCAGGGAAATACGGGATCTAGCAGAAAATTTGATTTGTTTTTATCTCCGGATCGGGTATTTCTGAAGTACAAAGGGGGTTATATCATCTCATGGCGGATTGGCGAATTATTGGGCCGAGCTGGATTTGAACCAGCGTAGACATATTGCCAACGAATTTACAGTCCGTCCCCATTAACCGCTCGGGCATCGACCCAGGAAGAATCCATTTTCGACTTATTGGTAATCCATGATCAACTTCCTTTCGTAGTACCCTACCCCCAGGGGAATTCGAATCCCCGCTGCCTCCTTGAAAGAGAGATGTCCTAAACCACTAGACGATGGGGGCCTGCTTGACCAACGGCCATCATACTATGATCATAGTATGATCAGTTTTTTGAAATTGTCAATATAATCGAATGATTCTATCCGAGGGATCTTTCCCCCTTCCAGAATTGCATAGAATTGTTTTTTATTCGTCATTGACGAATTATTCATTAGAATCGACATTAGAAATCTAGTAGAAGAGGAGGATTTTTTCTCCAAGAATTTAGTTCAGAAGACAAGTGGAATCTCTTCATTTCATGATTCGATGAAATATCTTGAATTTTATGTTGAATTGCTAGGTGTATGTACATGTATCAATCAAGTGAATTTTGTTCTGGTGGGATCAATTCAATAAAAGAAAAAAGCAATTCGAGTCGGTCTTGAAACAATTCATTACATTTTCTCCTAGACTTCCTAGGTAAATCCATTTTTTTTATTATTCAACAATGAGCCGCTAGACACTATGTAGCTACTGCACGTACTTAATGCATATATACTTATGTTTATAATATATGTACATATAGATATTTTATCCACATAGTGAATAATTCCGGAATTAAATAAAAAAGGCCCTTTTAACTCAGTGGTAGAGTAACGCCATGGTAAGGCGTAAGTCATCGGTTCAAATCCGATAAGGGGCTTTGTAAAACCCCAATCTAGTATTCATATTTGATGGGAGAATTGTATTTTTATTTGTAATAAAAAAAGTAACTAACTGGATAATACATTATCATTATACTTAGTTATAAAGTTGAACATTTGTTTAGTCAATTTTCATTAGTATGAATTTAGGAATAATGAA